CTGTTCGTATAAACGACAAAACGAGCATTTTTCTCCGATGTTTTAAACTAATACATTTTTTTTGACGATTCTTTTTAAGTTAAGAATTTACTCTATTGGTTAATTAATACTATAAATACTTGTTCCTCTATAGTATTAATTCTTCCGAAGTAATAAGAAAGAAGGAATCCTTCAATTTTCTAGATACAAAATACAGATTTCTATAGATGAGACATAATCCAAATCATTTATATTTATATACTAATGAACCCTACTCTATTTTTTTACTTTGTTATTTCATCAAACAAAATAGAATATTTTTTTTTTTATAATAATATAAGTTAATTGGAGAAGTTCTATTTACTCAAAGAGTTGCCCTCTTTTTTTGCTTATCCAATACTTATTTTTTATAAATTTAGAAATCTAAAACAAAGAAGTTCCGATAAACCTAGAAATAGAAAAACAAATATAAACTAAAAAGAATAAAATAATCTTTGATGACCAAGATCCAAATTTTTGGTATTTAGGAACAACACAAGAAAGAATGGAAAATTCCTTTTTTTTTGTGTTAACTAAAGATTAGGAAGACAAGTAATTCCTTCGATAATTCTTTTTTTATCCTTTCATTTTTCCCTTTCTTTATATTTTACTCACTCCTACTTAATTTAATTTATTCTTATTTGAACTCGATTCTATTAGAATTAGAATAATAAAAATTTGATGTATTTCAAGGTATTTATAATTTGACAACAGTAGACATAATCACACCACCCCAAGTCGATTAAACAAAAATAAAGTAAGGGCTACGGATCAAATCAAATAGTATTCTTCGCAATCCACACTCTAGTATATTATAAGCAAAAGAATATAAGTAATTCCCAACAGCTTGCATAAAAAAGTATAAACAAATCAAGCAAAAAACTTTTTTATTATTATTTTTATTTTAATATTTTTACCTTTACCAGACATAATTGCATCGATCAACAAAAATTTGGTTCTTTTTATCAACTTAATATTGATAAACCCATGGATCTAGAAATTCATTTCGGACAATTGAACCTTCTCAAACTGTTTCTTTTTAAGAACCAAAAAAATTTGTGCCAGAATAACGGATGCAAAGAAGAAAAAAAGACCTTGGACACGTGATGGATCTTGAAGTACTATTTCTGCATCTCCCTGACCAAATCCTCCCACGTTGGGATTACTCGTTAATGGTTGATCAAGCTTGATGGATTCACCTTCTGAAACAAGAAGTTCTGGTCCTGGAGGTATAATATCAACGACTTGGCGTCCTTCCGATGCGTCTGCTATGGTTAGTTCATACCCTCCCTTTTCTTTACGTACTATTTTGCTTACTATACCTGCCGCTGTAGCATTATAGACTGTATTGTTACTCTTACTCCCATCGGGATAAATCTGACCCCTTCCCCTGTTCCCACCGACGTATATAGGATATTTTAAGAAGTAAACATCTTTCTTAGTAGCAGGATCCGGAGAAAGAATAGGAAAAGTTATTTCGCTATATTTCTGGCCAGGAACAGGACCTATCACAAGAATATTTTTTTTAGTCGGCCGATAATTCTGAAAAGACAGATTTCCCATCTTTTCTTTCATTTCGGGAGAAATACGATCGGGAGGAGCTAGTTCGAATCCCTCAGGTAAAATAAGAACCGCCCCCACATTCAAAGACCCCCTTTTCCCATTAGAAAGAACTTGTTTCAGTTGCATATCATAAGGGATTCTAACAACTGCTTCAAATACAGTATCCGGAAGTACCGCTTGTGGAACCTCAATATCCACGGGCTTATTAGCTAAATGGCAATTGGCACATACAATACGCCCAGTTGCTTCTCGTGGATTTTCATAACTCTGTTGTGCAAAAATGGGATATGCATGTGAAATAGATGTCCAAGTTATTACATATATCAATATCATGATCGATACAGAAATGGATCGAGTCGTCTGCTCCTTTACCCAAGAAAAGATATTTCTATTTTGCATGGTCCAATCATTGATCCGGAAAATTTCTACAATAAATTAGGTAGGTTGCTAGTATAGTTTCCTATCCACGATTCTGCTATTTTACTGGAATACAGGAAGAATCCCCTGGATGAGTAGAAACATAAAGTAAAGAGTGAGTAAGATTTTGAATTGTTTGTTTATGTACGAAGTAACAAACATTATGATTGGATTCATATCAATGGATCATTCTTTAGTCATTCATTGAATGATAAATTACTACAAGTGAGGGAGATACACGATTTAAATAACGGAAGATCCAATATTTAAAAATGGTATCTAGAATGACTGGAAAGGTGGAAACAAGACCAGATATAATTTGATCATTATGAGAAAATCCAAAATCCTTGTAGACAAAATCAATCATTAGTTCCCAACCATGAGGCGAATGGAATCCAATACATAAATCAGTTAACAAAAGAATAGAAAAAGCTTTTATTGTGTCGCTTAAATTATAGAGAAATTCCCGAATCCAAGAATTAAGAACGACAAGTTCTTCATTACCCAGAATAGAATAACCACTTAGAATAGCAAAACTTATTATATTTGTCGAGAATTGTAAAAAGGTATGGATATGACCCTCATTGTGCATCTTGACCAATTGTATCGTTTCTTTGTGGATTCCTATACGAAACTTTTGTATATGTGTCTTCGGGTACTCCTTTATCATTTCGTCCAAAAGAAAAAGTTCTTCTAATTCTATGAATTTTTCTAGAACGTTCTTTTCTTGAATATCATTCAAAAAGGCTTCGGGTTGACTAGTATTCCACCAATGAATAACCCAGGATTCCAGACTTTTATTAAATGAGAAAGAGATCCACCAGGGCAAAAATACTATAGATGCAAGATATGGAAGGGGGGTGAATGCTTTCTTTTTTGTCATTTTGAATCTGTGAATTGTTAATGAAGCGACTTCATTGCTCGACTCTTCCGGTATTTTTATGAAATATGAGTTCTATAACAAGGAGGATTTTTGAGTTCCTTCCTCAATGCTGAGAAAACATTCATTCTTCAGTTCATTTCAAAATACTTCAATTGGTACGCGCAAGAAATAGGCTAATTCAGCAGCTTTTTGTTCAATTTCTCGCGGAGTCAAATTCTCATCAATACGAGTCAGCGGAAGGGCCCCCTGACCTCGGATTTCCATATAAAGTACACGACGAGGATAAAGGCCCTCTTTAACTTCTATTCTAATCGACTGGATATCTCTCATAAGGAATCGAAGGAAGATGCGACGATTTCTTCCAGGAAATCCCCAACGAAAAATACACACTATTCCTTCTTTTCTATCGAATTGATCATAACCACTGCCTACATTCCACCAAATTGTGCACCACAAATAGGAGCTAATGAACAGACCCGCGATCCCATAGAAAGACATCACGATCCCTTGTGGAAAAAAAAGGATTTGCTGAGACGGAAATAAAGATATCAGATTCCGACCAAGATAACTAGAAGTTCCAACCAATAGGAATCCTAGTGAACCTAAAAAAAGGATACAGGCCCAGAAGAAATTACTTGTTTTTCGAGACCCCGTTATAAGTTCTATCCATATCCGTTCTGATCGCCAGTTCATACTAGATCCAGTTGCATTTTATTGGAATTGAGAGAATAACCCAAATGAATTTGACTTTATGTTTTTGTTCCCGAAGTAACTCTCATCAACTAGCACTATTGTGATACGAATCATTTTTCAAATAGCTCTAACGCATTTATCCATATATTAAGTTTCCACACGCATAACCGCTCTTTCACTTGTGTTCGGAAGAAGCCACATGTTTACCATATTCCAATAAATAGATATCTGTATTATGCAAATTCTTGAAAAAAAAAAAAATTGATGAGATTTGGTCCCATCGGATCTAGACAATCTTGTTTTTTTGAACATGAATAGATAAAGAAGCCATTGCAATTGCCGGAAATACTAGGCCCACTAAAGGCACAAAAATGGAGGGGAAGTTGAAATTTGTCATAGACTAGATACCTCGATTTAATATTTGTACCTGTTATAAAGATATCTTATGATAAGTATATTGATTATAAGTATATAATAATAGGTACAAGAAATATAGAACTAAATAAATGTACCTATTTACCTTTTTATTTTTGATTCTTGTTCTTTTGTCCTTATCTTCTAATAAAGAACGAAAGAGTTTCTTACAAGTTCGCAAAGGATTCTAATGAACCCAATCCAACACGGATTCCTAGTAAAAATGGGAGTTCTCGGGGATAAAGAATTAATTCTTTTATCCTGTTGATAGAGTTTTCCCGATCACTAATCATGAATATAGGTAGAAAGAAAATAGATATGAAAAAAATAACTGAATTTCATTTTAATGCTCTACTTGATTGAATTTGAATTCACGGGAAAAAAACCGTGAAGTTGAAATAACTCACTCAAAACACCCTTTAAAAGATTACGTGGTACGATTGGGTCGAATAGGCCTTTATGGAATAAATACTCAGCCGCTTGTGAACCATCAGGTACTATCTTATTCAATGTTTGTTCAATTACTCTTTTACCCGCAAATGCAATGTAGGCATTAGGTTCGGCAATAATGATATCTCCTAACATACCAAAACTTGCGGTCACCCCACCGGTTGTAGGAGATGTAAGGATTGATACATATAATAACTTTTTATTTGATTGATAATTATATGAAGCGGAAGATATTTTTGCCATTTGCATCAAACTCAAACTTCCTTCTTGCATGCGCGCTCCTCCGGAAGCACACACTATAATAACAGGTAGAGATCTATTAGTAGCATATTCGATCAAACGAGTTATTTTCTCGCCTACTACGGATCCCATACTTCCCCCCATGAACTGAAAATCCATAACCCCAATTGCTATGGGAATACCGTTTAATTGACCTATACCTGTTTGAACAGCCTCAGTTAACCCTGTCTTTTTTTGATAAGAATCAATACGATCTTTATAAGGTTCCTCCTCCGAATGAAATTCAATGGGGTCCACAGAAACCATGTCGTCATCCATAGGA